TTTTCTTGTGTCAAAGACTAGGAAGACAAATAATCCCTCTTAGAATCGAATTCTTTTTTCCTCTCATTCATCTTTTTTATACTTTGGTTTATATTCTCCGATTATTTATCTTATGTTTCGTATTTAGTCAACTTTTATTCTATTAGAATAGAAAACGATTGATTCATTCTATGGCATTTAAATTTGACAATAGTAACATAATCATACCGCTTCCATTTTATTTCCATTTTTTTTATTGAAAAAACAAAGGAATAAAGAAGAGGTAAGTAAAGTCAAATAGTCTTCTTCACAGCATACATACTATGACTAATAATGCGGTACAAGTAATTCCCAAAATCTGATAGAAAAAGAATATAATATAAAGAAGCAAAAGGCTTTTCATAAGTTTTTTTTGATCATACAGAATTAGATAACACAATTTCCAACAAAAATTTGGTTTTTTTTAGAACTTGATAAACTAGAAATTCATTTCAGACAATTGAACCTTCTCAAACTGTTTCTTTTTAAGAACCAAAAAGATTTGTGCCAAAATAATAGATGCCAAGAAGAGCAAAAGGCCTTGTACACGTAATGGATCTTGAAGTACTATTTCCGCATCCCCCTGACCAAATCCACCCACGTTAGGATTACTCGTTAACGGTTGATCCAATTTGATGGATTCGCCCTCTGAAACAAGAAGTTCTGGTCCTGGAGGGATAATATCAACCACTTGACGTCCATCCGATGCATCCACTATGGTTATTTCGTATCCCCCTTTTTCTTTTCGTATGATTTTGCTTACGATACCCGCCGCTGTAGCATTATAAACATTATTGTTACTCTTGCTCCCGTCGGGATAAATCTGACCCCTTCCCCTGTTCCCGCCTACGTATATGGGATATTTTAAGAAGTGAACGTCTTTCTTAGTAGCGGGGTCTGGGGAAAGAATAGGAAAGGTGATTTCACTATATTTTTGACCAGGAACAGGACCTATCACAAGAATATTTTTTTTCGTGGGGCGATAGCTCTGAAAAGACAGATTTCTTATCTTTTCTTTAATCTCGGGCGAGATACGATCGGGAGGGGCTAATTCAAACCCCTCAGGTAAAATTAGAACAGCTCCCACATTTAAGGCTCCTTTTTTACCATTAGCAAGAACTTGTTTCAGTTGCAGATCATAAGGAATTCGAACAACTGCTTCAAATACAGTATCAGGAAGTACGGCTTGTGGAACCTCGATATCCACGGGCTTGTTAGCTAAATGGCAATTGGCACATACAATACGGCCAGTCGCTTCTCGTGGATTTTCATAATTCTGCTGTGCAAAAATAGGATACGCATTTGAAATGGGCACCCGAGTTATTATATATATTATGAGCGATACAGAAATGAATCGAATAATCTCTTCCTTTATCCAAGAAAAGGTATTTCTCATTTGCATAGTCCAATCATTGATCCCGAAAATTTCTACAATAAAATTAGATAAGTCACTAGTATAGTTTCCTATCTATGATTCTGTTATTTAATGAAATAATTTTACTCGAATATTGAAGGAATCCCCCGGGTGGGTAGAAAAAATAAGTACAATTTTGACTGTTTTACTTATGTTACAAAGTAAGAAACATTATAATTGGATCGGTCGATCATTTTTCAATCATTCATTGAATGATAAATCACTACAAGTGACGGAGATACACGATTTAAATAACGAAAAATCCAATATTTAAAAATTGTATCTAAAATGACTGGAAAAGTAGAAACAACGCCGAATATAATTTGATCATTTTGAGCAAATCCAAAATCTTTGTAGATAGAGGCAATCATTAGTTCCCAACCATGGGGCGAATGGAATCCTATACATAAATCAGTTAATAAAAGAATAGAAAAAGCTTTTATTGTGTCGCTTAAATTATATAGAAATTCTTGAAGACAAGAGTTAAGAAAAATAAGTTCTTCATTACTTAGAATAGAATAAACACTTAGAATAACGAAAGAAATTATATTTGTTGAGAAATGTAAAATCGTATGGATACGACCCTCATTGTGCATCTTGATCAATTGGATCGTTTCGTTGTAAACCCCAATGTGAAGCTTTTGTAAACGCCTTTCCGGGTATTCCTTTAGAATTTCGTCGAAGAGGGAGAGTTCCTCTAATTCTATGAATTTTTTTAAAATATTCTTTTCTTGAATATCATTCAAAAAGATTTCGGAGGGCCTAGTATTCCACCAATTATTAACCCAAGATTCCAGACTTTTATTAAATGTAAATGAGAGAGAGATCCACCAAGGCAAAAATACTATCGATGCAAGATATAAAAGGGAAATAAATGCGTTCTTTTTTGCCATTTGCTCGTCTGTGAATTTTGAAATGAACTCATCTCATTCGTCGACTCTCTCTATACGATACTAAGATTTATATCAAATATCAGTTCTATTACATTACAATGAGCCTATTCTCCGTTTTTTATTTGTGATTCCGTACAATGACAATGGGTTGGTCCTTGAATTTAGAAAGAATACAGAAAAACAATATAGAAATACAGAAATAGAATAAGAAAGATTCCACTTCAAATTGAATGAAGAAATAAATAAACTAGAATATTCTATAGAATATTCTTTCAAAATATATGATTCGAAGCAATTGTCCCCTTTGGATGAATGCACGAAAAAGCCATTTCAAATAATGAATATTATTCGAATTTCGAGACGAAAGAACTCCCAGTTTATCAAAATATCCAAAAATTTCGAAAAAAAAAATCGCTGGCCACCCTCAGTACAGGAATAATTGATAGAATTTTCTGAAGAATACCGCGATGCTATGATCAAAAATGAGTGTCAAAACAAGATAGAAATGTTATCATTATAAGCGGTCCAATCGGTTGGTAATTAAAGAGCACAAAAAAAGATAAAAAATGTTGATTAACAAAAAAGGAGAGATGATTTACAAGAGAGAATCTATCTGTATTTACTAAATTCACAATATTGAAAAAAAAAAAAGAGAAATTCTTTATTCCGATTTCTTACTTGTTCCGTTACTGAATTGATTTAAGTGGATTTACATACTCATAAAAAATAATTTATGGATAAAAACTATTTCGCTTTAGGATTGGTCCGTGTACGTTTACTTTTTTTTGTTCTAATCAGAGTTCGGCAGAAACTTCAGTTAAGTTATGCTATAGAAAAAAGAGAAAGAGAATTCTTGAGTTATAGTTTTTTCCCTTTTGCTAAGAATAAGAAAGCATTCGCCTTTTTTTTTTCAAAATACTTCAATTGGTACACACAAGAAATAGGCCAATTCAGCAGCTTTCTGTTCAATTTCTCGTAGAGTCAAATTCTCATCGGTACGAGTCAAGGGAATGGACCCTTGGCCTCTGATTTCCATATAAAGGACACGACGAGCATAAATACCCTCTTTAACTTCTATTCGGATGGATTGAATGTCTTTCATAAGGAATCGGAGAAAGATGCGACGATTTTTTCCAGGAAATCCCCAACGAAAAATACATACTATTCCTTCTTTTATATCGAATCGATCATAACCACTACCCACATTCCACGAAATTGTGGACCACAAATATGAACTAATAAAAAGACCCGCGATTCCATAGAAAGACATAACGATTCCTTGTGGAAAAAAAATTATTTGCTGAGAGGGAAATAACGGTATAAGATTCCTACCAAGATAACTAGAAGTTCCAACCAATAAAAACCCTAATGAACCTAAAAAAAGGATAAAAGCCCAGCAGACATTACTCGGTTTTCGAGACCCCACTATAAGTTCTATCCATATACGGTCTGATCGCCAACTCATACTATACTAGATCTAGTTGCATTTTATTGTAATTGGGAGATAAACCCCAATAAATTTGACTTTAATCTTTTTGTTTCCGAAGTAATCCTCATCGACTAGCATTATTATGATGTGAAGCTTTAGGAGTAATTCATCAATTGCTTAGAGATAAACTAAACTAATAACATCTTTTTTTTTATGATTTCTTATAGATATCCACAGACATTTAGATATATTGACTTTACGTTTCAGAAATTCATCCCGATAATGATTTATCTTCAAATAGTTATAATTCATTTTCCCATAGATCGTGTTTATGCTTATGCATACGAGCTTCTGTTCGGAAGAAGCTACACATTATACCATATTCTACTACATAGAGAATTGTACTATGATCCAAGTAAGCCTAAGTCTTGAAAAAACAATAGATAAGATTAAATCCCATAATATCTAAAAAATCTTGTTTTTTTGAACATGAAGAGATAAAGAAACCATTGCAATTGCCGGAAATACTAAGCCTACTAAAGGCACAAAAATAGCGGGTAAGTTGCTGATAGTTGTCATAGAATGAGTACCTCGATTTAATATTTGTACCTCTTATTTATTGTTATATTTGTTGTTATATTAACATTTTATCCTGTTATTGTTATAAAGATATATTCAATTATACTATATATATAGAATTCTACTTAAGTGAGTATTGAGTATATACAATACTAAAGAATATAGAATATAAGAGTATATTATGTATATACTAATAAGGAATAAATCTAATAGGGCGTAGAAATAGTAATCTATATAGAGATACTAATATATATATATATAATATTAAATAGATTATATAAGTATATCAAAGTATATAACATAAATGCATACTTAAACATATATTAAGTTAAGTATATAATAAATATAAATGTAAATTAAAAGTGTAAATAAATGGGCTTATTCATCATTTCTATATGTTTCTACATGAAATATATACGATAATCTACGATAATTCACTTTACTTTTTTTATTATTTTATTCATTATTTTTATTAGTCTATTTTTTTGTATCTATTCTAAATCTTTATTAGTATATGTATATTAGAATTTTATAATCTTGAAACTTTAATAGAAAATTGAATAGTTTAATCTATATAATCTTAAATATAATCTTAATATATTTAAATATATTTAATAATTTATTAAATTAAAGCTTTGTTTTTTTCTACTTGATTGAAGTTTGAGTC